TACGACATGACAACTTGATTGGATCTGATCATAGAAAAAACTCTCTGCAAGCGAAACAGCCTACCCTTTTTGTACGGAGCTTACGCAGGGGTTGGAACAAAGACACATTTGATTATGAATTTTAATGTGGCAGATCAAAGCATATATCTACACGGCCTTATCAATAGTTCAAGTCACACACTCCCATAATCCATTTTCTCTTAAGAGAATTTCCATCAACTCTTCGACTATTCGTGTCAAATAAATAATAAAATTTTGTGGAGTTGAAGGAAAATAAATATCCAAATACATGGCTTATTCTTTTCAATAATCCATATTTATAGCAATGAAATACTCTTCTCCCCCAAGTCATCAATGATCAAAGATTGATCACATTAATCATTTATTCATATTTTTTATAAAGGACCGGAAATACCTTGCTTACGTATCATTGAGAAGTGCATTAACATAAATACGGCAGTAAGAAGAGGTAATACAAAAGTGTGTAAACTATAAAAACGAGTCAAAGTGGATTGTCCCACACTAGCACTTCCACGCAATAACTCTACCAAAGGGGCTCCTATTACAGGAATAGCGTCCGGCACACCCGTTACTATTTTAACAGCCCAATAGCCAATTTGGTCCCAAGGTAAAGAATAACCGGTTACGCCAAAAGAGGCCGTCAAGACAGCAAGAACCACACCAGTAATCCAAGTCAATTCACGGGGTTTTTTAAAGCCACCGGTCAAATACACCCGGAATACATGCAAGATCATCATTAGGACCATCATACTTGCCGACCAGCGATGAACTGATCGGATTAACCAACCAAAGTTGGCTTCAGTCATTATGTATTGAACAGAAGCAAAAGCCTCAGTAACGGTTGGACGATAGTAAAAAGTCATAGCAAACCCCGTAGCCACTTGTACTAAAAAACAAGTAAGCGTAATTCCTCCTAGACAATAAAATATGTTGACATGAGGAGGAACATATTTACTAGTTATATCATCTGCAATCGCCTGAATCTCAAGACGTTCTTCGAACCAATCATAGACTTTATTGAGATAGGTAACCCAAGAGAAGAGGTATCCCCCTCCAAGAACCGTAGATGAGACTTTCATCTCGTACAGCTCAAACACAAAGAAAGACCAAAATACTGGTGGAAACGGATATGTGTAGTGTATATAGTAAATATAGTAAATTATAGTAGAGTTCAAAGTTTGAAACTTCTTAATCCTAATGATTCAATCTTATCAGAAGATACAAAAGAATGCAAATAAAAAATCCGAAAACTTTCCTTTTTGGTTATAATGTTAAAATATCAAGTCGGCTCATTCGTCTTGATGTTGATCATTACAGGCCTCTTGAATCTTCTATTTACCTTCTTTAAGATTTCTTATTTTTTGATTGCTTTGGAATGCGGATTTACTTTCTTTTTTATTATTGATAGGAATTCTCTTGTTAAGACCACATGAACCTATTGAAACCTCAGATTCATACTAGAATGGCGATGACCTTCAAATTAAGTCCAAGGATTCTCTGAGTAAGAACCCTTGTACCCTCGCTTATTCAATGAATAGGAATGGATAGAATGATTAAAAATAAAAAAGGGGTTTGCCCTGTATCAAACTAAGCATGAACGGGAGTTTGAAAGATTTTTATTCTTTCAAACTCTTTGAAAATTTGTAGCCCGGCCGCGAGGTCTGAATATTAAGTATGAATCATAGTTCTAATACTTCGTAATCTATTTCATATAGTTCGTGCTCCAAATATTCGAATGAATATCTGACGAGGAAAACCGCCTTTATGAAGATGACAGACCTATTCTCTGTACTATCAATAGGATCTATTTTAACAAGTCACACACTCATATTACGGAAATACAGAAACAAAGAAATTTCGCGGTCGAACTACCAAAATAGACCCAAAATACAAACCTAAACCCTTTTCTTTAGAGTGAAAAGCAAAGCTAGGACTTAGTTATTCTGATAAATCTAATTCATTGAAATTCCTTCTAGTAAAACAGAGGAATTATAAATCTCTAAAATAATAGATAGAAATATCGCAAATAAAGCCATTGCGACTCCCATCAATGGAGTAGTTCCCCATCCAGGAGCTACTTTACCATATTCCGAATTCAATGGTTTCAATAACCTCCCTACACCAGTTCGTTTTGGACGAGATCTAGAACTACCCTCAACGCTTTGTGTAGCCATAACTCCTATTTTGTATTCATTGAGATCTGTTGACTTTGTATACAATTTCGTTGTAAATAAATAATCTTATATCATAGATCCATGATCCGTTGTGGTTTTGAAATTTTATAATAATGGAAACAGCAACCCTAGTCGCTATCTTTCTATCTGGTTTACTTGTAAGTTTTACGGGGTATGCCTTATATACTGCTTTTGGGCAACCCTCTCAACAACTAAGAGATCCATTCGAGGAACACGGGGACTAGTTGAAGTTTGAAGTAATGAGCCTCCAATATCGGGAGGCTCATTACTTCAATTTAGAAAATGAAAAATCATTTAATCTTTTTAGTCGGAACTTTAGGTGGTTCTCGAAAAAAGATGGCGAAGAAGATGATTCCTAGAGTTGAGACTAAGAGGAATGTATAAACCAATGCTTCCATAGATTTGATTGTGGTTTACAATTATAGCTTTCATACCTGTTTATTTGGAGTCGTATCCTGGATAAAATAAAGAAGGAGCAAGAATCAAAGACAAGTCGGCAATTCCGATCAAAAAATCAAAAAATCCCCGGTGCCCTATGTCAAAAAGTGGAAGCGAAAAGTAACGGAGCAATATTGTATCAAACTACTTGTCTTCTTGTAGTTGGATCCCCAAGTTTTTGGAATGCTCCAAATTCCACTTGAGCATCCAAATCTGGATCAATACCAGCAAAAACATCTCTGAATAAGGTTCTAGCACCATGCCAAATGTGTCCAAAGAAGAAGAGAAGAGCAAACGAAGCATGGCCAAAAGTAAACCAACCTCTTGGACTACTACGAAAAACACCATCGGATTTCAAAGTCGCACGGTCTAATTCAAAGATTTCACCCAATTGAGCACGCCTTGCATATTTTTTAACAATAGTGGGATCACTATAACTGACGCCATTGAGTTCGCCACCATAGAACTCAACAGTTACACCTACTTGCTCAACACTATACTTCGATTCTGCCCTTCGAAAAGGAACATCGGCTCTAACAATCCCGTCTCCGTCTACCAAAACCACTGGAAATGTTTCAAAAAAGGTAGGCATACGACGTACAAAAAGTTCACGCCCTTCTTTATCTCTAAAGATAGGATGCCCCAACCACCCAACAGCTATCCCATCCCCGTTATCCATTGAGCCCGCCCTGAATAACCCCCCTTTTGCCGGATTATTTCCAATGTAATCGTAAAAAGCCAATTTTTCAGGAATTTTAGACCAAGCTTCGGATAAACTTTGATTCTCGGATAGCCCAGCACCAACTCTTCGATATATTTCTTGCTGGAAGTATCCCTGATCCCATTGATAACGAGTGGGACCAAATAATTCAATGGGAGTAGTTGCGGAACCATACCACATAGTTCCAGCAACAACAAAAGCTGCAAAAAAGACAGCAGCGATACTACTAGAAAGGACAGTTTCGATATTTCCCATACGCAATCCTTTGTATAGACGTTGTGGCGGACGGACACTAAGATGAAAAAGTCCCGCTAATATGCCCAATGTCCCTGCTGCAATATGATGAGAGGCTATTCCTCCCGGAACAAAAGGATCAAAACCTTCCACACCCCACTCCGGATTTACAGATTGGACTTTTCCGGTTAGTCCATAAGGATCGGACACCCATATTCCAGGACCATACAATCCTGTTACATGAAATGCGCCAAACCCAAAGCAAGCTACTCCTGAAAGAAATAAATGAATTCCGAAGATCTTGGGCAAATCCAAAGAGGGTTTTCCTGTACGTTCATCAGTAAATATCGCTAGATCCCAATATACCCAATGCCAAATAGCAGCCAAGAAGCACAAGCCAGAAAACATAATATGTGCCCCAGCCACACCTTCGTAACTCCAAATACCCGGATTCGTTACAGTCCCACCTGTAATAGTCCAACCACCCCATGAATTGGTTATTCCTAACCGAGTCATAAAGGGTATAACGAACATACCTTGTCTCCACATTGGGTCGAGAACAGGGTCAGAGGGATCAAAAACTGCTAATTCATATAGAGCCATCGAACCAGCCCAACCGGCAACTAGAGCTGTATGCATTATATGGACAGCTAGCAAACGACCGGGATCATTCAATACGACGGTATGAACACGATACCAAGGCAAACCCATGGAAATACCTCTTTATCAACGAAAAATCACATTATGTAACTTTATTGCACTGGAAAACTATGCCATGGACCTCTCATTTTCAGTGCATTAGCTGAGAGAAAGTATTACTCTTTGTTCAAGGTTTTTAGTTTAGTAGTAATAATGAAACAATTAGGGTCATATGAACAAAGAGAAGCAAATCTATTTTATACCCGATAAGTATCAATACGCAATGGGGGGTTTATACCCTTTTAGGCGGTCGAATCTATACATATTCGTTTATTATTCAAAGTACCTATTCGTAAGAAATCTCCTTTCTTTTCTTCATTCTGTCTTCCTTGAATTTATTTATCCAATATCAATATAATAAATGGATATCAAATATCTGGATAAAATGGGATAAAAGACGAAATTTTTAAAAGAAAGAAACGCATTATTACGCTTCCACATCAAAGTAAGATATAGTACTTTAATCTTTTTTCTTTCATTTAATGCCTATTGGTGTTCCAAGAGTACCTTTTCGAAATCCTGGGGAAAACGATGCATCCTGGGTTGACGTATAGTGCGACTTGTCAGATAGCGTGGGTCATATGGTATTTCCCCATTCTCTCCCCCGATTGAGAAATCCTTCCGCTTCGCCCAAAAAATATTGATTGAATCATCCAAAATTTGGAGCGTGAAGTGCAATGAAAGAAAAAAATTTGAATTGTTGGGCGACATCCAAATTAATATTATCAAATTAATATTATCAATTAGAATCAAATTTATGGTTGGTTTGTTTGAACTAATAAAATGAGGTATCCAGGCTCCGTTTAGAAAAAACCCATTGATAATAATCTAGGATTCCTACTTGTATCATATATCATATGTATTCTTTTTTTATTACATTCAAGTAATCTCCGCCTGTTAATCAGAATTACTTGAATAATATTATTAGTACGTAAAAGAGTTGACGGAAGACATGAAATAAATTGAAAAAAAAAAACGAAGTTTTCGCAAAAAGACGCGGTAGTGGGAGCATTTGTTCTATATGTGCAAATCAAAATCGGGCGGATCTTTACTCGGAGTAGAGCAGCATAAACCTAAAAGAATTGAAGAAACCCATTCAGGAACAAGAGAATCCCATCGTGATTTAGATTGGATCTCGATGAAACAATACATCAAGGAGAAGTTAGTTTGATAAGTTTAGTAAATTGTTCGGTAAACAGGCCAAAATTTCTTGAAAAATAAACTAAAAAGTTTCTTCGTGAGAATAGAAAATTAGAAAGAGCCTCTTATAAAAATTCAAAATATAAAAAACAAAAAGAACTAGGATCTACACATTGATTCTTAATTTATTTTTGTTGAACCGTATGCATCAAAAGGTGCATGTACGGCTCCTACAGGATTGAAGTTTATCCTAATCAACCGACTTTATCGAGAAAGATTACTTTTTTTAGGCCAAGTAGTTGATAACGATATCTCGAATCAACTCATAGCTCTTCTAGTATATCTGAGTATGGAGAGTGATACCAAAGATCTTTATTTGTTTATCAACTCTCCTGGTGGATGGGTAATACCTGGAATAGCGATTTATGATACTATGCAATTTGTGCGACCGGATGTACAGACAATATGCCTGGGATTAGCCGCTTCAATGGGATCTTTTATCCTGGTCGGAGGAAAAATTACCAAACGTTTAGCATTCCCTCACGCTTGGCGCCATTGAGTTTTTTTTTTTTGAGAAAAAAAACTATGCCTTCGCCATATGAAATATTTTTAAGTAATAATAGCATGGCACTTCGAATTCGATATCAAAAAATTGTATTTTTTTTTTTCAAAAACTATTACAAAAACATTCAATTATGTATCGAAAGAGTAGTATGAAAAAAGGTAGTCCCGATTTGATATTATTTATTGGAAGCCCTTTGTCAGTGTCACAAACTCTTTTTTTTCACACCAACAGGCTGTTTTGGCTATGTTAGAGTTAGAAAAGAATAAAAAAAACAAGATTCGATGATTTTTTATAATTATAATTGGATTTGTTTTATTTGAAAAAAAAGAAACTTTGGGATTGCTGAATCATAAATAAAAAATTTTGAAATAATAAAAAATATAAGGTATAAAGCAACGGAGCCGTCATATTATTTTTGAACTCCTCAAAAAAAAGGAGGGTCAATTAGGTAATTATTAGATTATTTACCAATCTGGATCTGATTATAAACTCGATATTTTTCCTTTTTCTTTGGTGGTTTGTTGGAAGGTAAAAGTCAATTTTTTTATAGAGCCGTATGCAATGTGCAAACCCTGCCCGTACGGTTGATCAATTCTATCTTTTTTATTTCTTTTAAAATTCTCGCGCCTTAATGATGAAAAATCAAAAAACCTTTTCTTTTAAATTGATTATGCTATATCATCAGGGTAATGATCCATCAACCTTCTAGTGCTTTTTATGAGGCACAAACGGGAGAATTTGTCCTGGAAGCGGAAGAACTGCTGAAACTGCGCGAAACCATCACAAGAGTTTATGTACAAAGAACGGGAAAACCTTTATGGGTCGTATCCGAAGACATGGAAAGGGATGTTTTTATGTCAGCACCAGAAGCCCAAGCCCATGGAATTGTTGATCTTGTAGCGGTTGAAAAATAGCAAAGAGTCCACATAAATTATGATTTGCAATGTTTAATTTTTAATTAATATGAAATAGTTTTTAGATAGTTTTTTCTTTTTTATTTACTCAATTGAATATTAAGTAAAGAAAAATAGATTCAAAGAATTCATAATCATCCGGTTAGGATCAATCTAAACCATCTTAATTCTATAGACCATAGACCATTAAACCAAACCCTTCAGCATGCCAACCCTTAAACAACTTATTAGGAATACAAGACAGCCAATAAAAAATGTAACGAAATCCCCCGCTCTTAGGGGATGTCCTCAGCGACGAGGAACATGTACTCGGGTGTATGTGCGACACGTTCATATCTTGGACTGGGACAAAAGAAAAGAATTCCAGTCTCAGTGATCAATACAGTATCAATGACTAGGATAGAATAGAATGGGGTTCCTACATCCATTCTCTTCTCTAAAAAAAACAAGAAAAATCTTGTTATTGTGTTTATTTATTGTTTATTGTGCACAAAATTGATGGTTTTCGTTGGGACAAACACGACCACTCCCTCTATTTTTCAATTTAAGATGAAAAGAATTAACCAATTCGTAGCAACTTATTATCCAGGGAATTTTTTTTTCTTTTTTAAGCAGAAATATCCGCCTTAGACTCTTGCAAGAACGGACTAAGAGGGTCAAGCTAACCCAACAAATCTTCATAATTAAATACCGTTACTGTATTAAAGGTGGATCACCTTGTGAAAGGTCTAGTACTAGAGAATTCCATGGGTATAGCCAAAGAATGTGAACTGTACAAGTTAACAAAAAAACGAAGAATCAAGAAAAGGGCTCCGGTGTATAGAGAGGACCTTACCGTTTTGAAAATAACCATATAAACGATGGAACCCACAATTTCTTTATCCATTTATATTGACTCTTTTCGGGGCATTTGATCAATTCCCCCTAAAAAACTCGTGGTTGGGAAGGTTATCGTAGCAAAAGCCGTTGGAGTTTTTACTTTATACATTGGGAAACCCGTTTTGTTAATTATATAAGCTAGAAAGGGAAAAACTGAAAGAAAGGAAATCAATCAGTTATTCCTAAGAGTTTCTTTTATTCCATTTATTCAATGACCAGAATTAGACGAGGATATATAGCTCGAAACCGTAGAACAAAAATGCGTTTATTTGCCTCAAGCTTTCGCGGGGCTCATTCAAGACTTACTCGAACTATTACTCAACAGAAAATACGAGCTTTGGTTTCGGCTCATCGGGATAGAGATAGGCAAAAGAGGGATTTTCGTCATTTGTGGATCACTCGGATAAATGCAGTAATTCGCGGGAGAGGGGTATCCTCTAGTTATAGTGGATTTATATATAATTTGTATAAGAGGCGGATGCTTCTTAATCGTAAAATACTTGCCCAGATAGCTATATTAAACAGAAACTGTCTTTATATGATTTCCAATGAAATAATAAAATAGTGTTATTGGATCGCTAAAAATACTTTAATCTTTAATCATAGAAGTACCTGAATAAGAAACTCCGGGAAGGTAGAGTAGAAATTTGTATTATACAATATGATAAAGTCGTTACAATGAGCAAACACGTTCAATAAAAAAAAGATTGATTCTTTTTTTTTTTTTACCACACTCAATTCACTCTTTTTCTTAATTTGAGTTCGGATTGGAAGTTTGATTCTATTGAAGAGTAAGCCTATTCATTTTATTGCGGGTTCTAAGCCCGGCAGTTCTAGCAGTCGACTCACCTCGTTCAAATTGTTTTTCATTATTAAGAAAAGGTAACAAAGATAAAATACGAGCTTGCTTGATAGCAATAGTAATTAACCGTTGTTGTTTTAAGGTCAATCGATTCACCCGTCTAGATAATATTTTTCCTTGTTCACTAATAAATCGACTAATTAAACTCATGTTTCGATAATCAATTCGATCCCCCGATTTGATCGGGGGCAAACGCCTACGAAAGGATCGCTTGGATTTATGAAGGAGTCGCTTGAATTTATGCATGTTTTCTTTCTTTTTTTTTTTTTTTTAGAGATTCTATATATTCTATTTTTATATTTTATATGTTATTAATTTTTCTTATTAATTATTATATTAAAATATATATTAAAATAAAATTATTATATTAAATAGTTCACATATATTTAATATATCATGTTTCAGGTTCCTTGAAGGAGTGACACGCGGGTGATTGATTCGATCTACTTCTTTATTTCCCCGTGAATCCTATGTTTGTAACAATAGGGACAGAATTTTCTCAATTCCAATCGACCGGGCGTATTGTGTCTATTTTTTTGAGTAATATATCTGGAAATGCCTCTTGATTTCTTATTAACACGAATACCCTTTTCAACACACCCAGTGCATTCCAAAATAACCTTTACTCGGATATCTTTCCCCCTCGCCATGAACCTCCTTTTTTCTATTCATTTAACTGTTCGATTTTTCGATCTAAATCGAAGAAGGGAAGTAAAAAGGTGGAATGCCTTCTTATTGTTTCTCTTTTCTAACTTATTCGAATTCTTTCTACTAAATAACTAACATTTCTAATAATAACTAACATCTAAAAATAGAATGCCCTTAAATAATAAACAATATAATACATATTCTAATATAATACTAAATCTAAAAAAGAAAATAATAAAACAAACAATAAAACAAACAATAAAACAAACAATACAATAGAGTAGGGAGGGGGGAAGTACGAGTCCCAGATATTGAATTCTATCTCTAATCTTCTTTACCCCCTCCTCTGCCAATAACTAGACCAATAAAATGACTCGAATTAGAATGAAAAAAAAGGGAATGTTAATGCATCGGGGAAAAAACGATTAATTTCTATCAATATACCTGCTAAAGATCCAAACCATAAAGTACTTAGTACTGGTGCCACGGAGAGATACGTTTTTAGATCTCGCATTTTAAATCCTCCTTCTTTATTGTAATACATAAGCAAAGTGCTGATATGATCAGATGTATATGTAACTAAGAACAGCCTGTATTTTTGTATTTGAACATGGACTCCCTAATTCCAAGAAAAAAAGAAAAAGAATTTATTTCAAGTTCTCTTTATCAATGTACGAAATAAAG